TAAGAACACATTCCAACCAATTCCCAAAAAAAATAAATTTGTATTAAATTAGAACTCGAAACTAAACCCACCATTGAACTATTGAAAAAACTCATATAAGCAAAAAAGCGCAAGTAGCCTTTATCATGAGACATATAGTTGTCGCTATAAATAAGCACCATTATTCCAACAGTCGTGATTAATATTAACATAATGGAAGTAAGCGGATCAATCAAAAAACCAAACTCTAAAGAAAAATCATTATTGATCGTCCAAGACCATACAGATTGATAGATAGAATGGCGATTTATTTGCTGAAGAAGGAGGTTGATTGCAAAAAGCATAACTATACTTAACAAAAAAACACTCAAAAAAGACAACATACGACGAAACTTTTTTGTTGCTGTCGGAAAAAGGAGAAGACCCCCCCCTATTACCATAGGAATTGGGAGTGTAATAAAAGGGATGATCCAGGAATATTGATATGTATGTTCCATATAAAAAGTTTTTTTCTAATATTGAATTGTTTCTTACTCACTCGTTCTTGTCCCTTTTCAAATTTCAAAAGAGAAAGTCAATAAAAAAGCAAAATATGTAAAACCTAACTAAAATTGGATATTCTTAATTATTATTATGAATCTTTTCAAAACACGGCACATATTCAAATCACGAAGTTAGAGTTGGTCAAATAACAAATAATATAACCGACTTATCAGTAAAAAATAAATACTGACTTTTATTTAAGAACATTTTTGATGAAGACCCAAAAAAGGGGAAAAGTTTCATTTTCTTTTTATGTGGAATTACGAAAAATTTCTATATCTACTATAACCTATATAAGAAAGACCCATATAATAAAGAATACATATTTCTATGCATAAAGAAACAATAAAGAATTCATTTTGATATGAATCAGAAAAAGAAGCACAAAACTTGAGACAATCAAATTAAAACCCTTTTTTAGTTTATTTATCCGTAATCATTAATTGATTATTTTTGAAGGTTTAATTCTCTTCCATTATCAAAATATATAAAAAGATATTTATGCTTGGAGGAAGTTCTATAGTATTATATTCATTATTATATTAATAATATTCATTTTTAAATTAGCATACGTTCCATGAAACGAAAAAAACAAAGTATGAAATTTAAAGAAGTAAAGAAAAAAAATTTCTTTTTTTTTTTCTAAAAGAAATCCATCCTTAGAGAGACTAACTAATGTAATCTCCTTTCACCTTTTTTCTTTTGATTTTAAAATCAAAATGAGGTATACTTCCCTTTCGAAGAAATAGCAAGCAATGAATCCCTTCTTTTAGCAAGATAGTAGGATCTAAAGATTCATCAATACTGAATCGAAAAGAAAAAAACAATTATTTTTTAACTAAAAATGTCTTTCACATCCAATTATAGCAATGAGTGACCTCTCAACTTTTAAATGGCCGTTCCAAAAAAGCGCACTTCTATATCAAAAAAGCGTATTCGTAAAAATGTTTGGAAAAGAAAGGGGTATTGGGCAGCGTTGAAAGCTTTTTCATTATCGAAATCTCTTTCGACCGGGAATTCAAAAAGTTTTTTTTGTCGGACAAAAAAAAATAAACAATCAAAGGTTGAAAAAACCTAAATAAGTTTGATTCTAAGAAAAGTCTTGTTGTTTGTCTAATTTCAACTCTAAAATAGAAAAAAATAAGGATTGTCAATCACTAATATTTTGAATTGATCAATATTTATCAATATTTAATTGAACTCATTTTTTCTTTTAGAATAGGTAGAAAACGAAGTCTGTTATCGACTGAATTCAAAAAAGGTTTTTTGGTTAAAAACAGACTCAAAAAAAAACGCAAAAGACAATGTTTCAACTTTCTTTTTAGTCTCTTTTATCCATTCTGGGATGGGGATTTTAATTTCCCCATCGGTTCTTAGGACTTATCACTACCTATCAATCACCATCAAAAAATTCTTATTTAGAACGTTCAAAAAATGAAACGAGTTTCGATTCATCACTTTTTTCTTCACTAACCTCAAAAATATTGCCTTGAATTGACTCTTTCAATCTCGACGATTGAATAATAATGAGTTATTATGATTTCTAGCAAGGGAAGCCGCTATGGTGAAATCGGTAGACACGCTGCTCTTAGGAAGCAGTGCTAGAGCATCTCGGTTCGAGTCCGAGTGGCGGCATATACGAGTTCCTAGAACGAAAACACTTACTTATTTCAATTCTATTCAATTCTAAGAATAATATTATTATATAGATATATAATATTAAAATAATAGCTATTTTGTAGTAATGAAATAATGAGGGGGGCTTTTTTTTTATGATATTTTCGACTTTCGAGCATATATTAACTCATATATCCGTTTCGGTTGTTTCCATTGTAATTACAATTCATTTAATAACCTTATTAGTTGATGAAATAAGAGAACTCTATTATTCGTCAGAAAAGGGTATGATAACTACTTTTTTCTGTATAACTGGATTATTAGTTACTCGTTGGATTTTTTGGGGACATTTACCATTAAGTAATCTATATGAATCATTACTCTTTCTTTCATGGAGTTTAACCATTATTCATATAATTCCTTATTTAAAAAAAAAGAAAACCCTTTTAAATCTAATAACCGCGCCAAGTGCACTTTTGATTCAGGGCTTTGCTACTTCCGGTTTTTTAACTGAAGTGCATCAATCTACAACATTAGTACCCGCTCTTCAATCTCAGTGGTTAGTGATGCATGTAAGTATGATGATATTGGCCTATGCAGCCCTTTTATGTGGATCATTATTAGGAGTAGCTCTTCTAGTCATTACATTTCGAAAAATAACAAAGATTCCCTTTAAAATTAAAAATAATAATTTTTTAAATGAATCTTTTTTTTTTGATGAGATTCAATACATGAACGAAAACGGCACTGTTTTACGAAACACTTTTTTTCTTTGTTGTAACAATTATTATAGGTCTCAGTTGATTCAACAATTAGATTGTTGGGGCTATCGTATTATTAGTATCGGCTTTATCCTTTTAACTATAGGTATTCTTTCAGGAGCAGTCTGGGCTAACGAGGCATGGGGATCATATTGGAACTGGGACCCAAAGGAAACTTGGGCTTTTATTACTTGGGCAATATTCGCAATTTATTTACATACTAGAACACATAAAAAATGGAAAGGTCTAAATTCTGCAATTGTGGCCTTTATAGGCTTTCTTTTAATTTGGATATGTTATTTCGGAGTTAATTTATTAGGAATAGGACTGCATAGTTATGGTTTATTTCAATTAATATCTAATTGAATTGAGGACGCGGGTCTGATAAAAATAAACATAGGGCAGTATATAAGTCTATATAAAAAACATTGTGTAAACGAACCATTTGAATCACTCATTGCTTGATTCAAATGGCTCTGTAAAAAGCCCTACTTTCTGGTTACAATTTTTTTTTTTTTTTTACGTTAAAAAAAAAAGTCGAAAAATACCTTTCCACTTCTACTTTTTTTAGGATTCTTAAAAAATTAATAATTAGATAAAATAGCCTCAACCTTGTCAACGGATAATGAGAAAACGAAGTCTGGATAAATCCCGATACCTATTACGGGTAGAAGAATAGAAAGTGAAACAAATAACTCGCGCGGGCCAGAATCAAAAAAAGAGGAGTTTGGAGCATTAAATAACTTGTATCCATAGAACATCTGGCGTAACATAGACAATGAATAAATTGGAGTTAATATCACTCCAAGTGCCATCACAAAAGTAATTAGTATTTTTGGCAGTAAAAGATATTTTTGGCTAGTAATGATTCCAAAAAAAATTATCAATTCTGCAAAAAAACTACTCGTGCCCGGTAATGCAAGAGAAGCCATCGATGAGATACTGAACATTGTAAATGTTTTTGGAACAAAAAAAGCCGTTCCTCCCATTTTGTCGAGATAAAGAAGACGCATTCTATCATAAGTGGTACCTGCCAAGAAAAAAAGCGCAGCACCAATAAATCCATGAGATATTATTTGTAAAACGGCTCCGTTGAGTCCCGTATCGCTTAAACAGCTAATTCCTATAATTATAGAACCCATATGAGATACTGAGGAGTAGGCTATTCTTTTTTTTAAATTACGTTGACCGGGAGATGTTGAAGCTGCATAAATTATTTGTATTGTGCCTAGTATTATCAACCATGGAGAAAATAAAGAATGAGCATGGGGCAATAATTCCATATTGATCCGAACCAATCCATATGCTCCCATTTTTAATAAGATTCCGGCTAGAAGCATACAAGTACTGTAATGTGCCTCGCCATGAGTATCTGGTAACCAGGTATGTAAAGGGATAATCGGTAATTTTACAGCAAAAGCTATAAGAAATCCAATATAAAATATTATTTCCAGCACTAATGGATATGATTGATTGGCTGATGTTTCAAAATTTAATGTTGGTTCAGCGGAACCATATAAACTGATACCCAGAGTTCCTATTAATAAAAAAATGGAACCCCCTGCGGTGTATAAAATAAACTTTGTAGCTGAATACAAACGTTTCTTTCCCCCCCACATGAATAAAAGTAGATAAACGGGAATTAATTCTAATTCCCACATGATGAAAAAAAGTAAAATATCTCGAGAAGAAAATAATCCTATTTGACCACTATACATTGCTAGCATCAAAAAATGGAATAATCGGGAATCTCGAGTAACTGGCCGAGCCGCTAAAGTAGCTAAAGTAGTGATAAATCCTGTTAGTAAAATGGGTCCTACAGAAAGTCCGTCTATTCCCAATCTCCAATAAAAATCAAAAAAATTGACCCATTTATAATTCTCCGAAAATTGAATTAATAAATCATCAGACTGGAAATAATAACAAAATGCGTAGGTCATTAAAAGCAGTTCTAAAATGCATATACATATAGCATACCATCTAATTACTTTATTCCCTCTCTGAGTTTGAGGTAGAAATAAAATTAAGGAACCTGTTGATATCGGAAAGACTACAAAGAATGTTAACCAAGGAAAAGAATTCATGGTAAAGACAAGATACGCTTGGACCAGAAAAACAAACCCGTGCTCAAAACAGAATATCCTTCTATTTTTTGTTTTGAGGACGGGTTCTGTCGATAAAAAAAATGTATTCAAATTTAAATAGTGTTGTCGGAAACCTATCAATAAGCTAGACCCATACTTCTAGTTGTTTCATGCCATAAATAAACTCGAACACTCAAGAAATCCGTTGGGCAGGCCGATTCACATCTTTTACAGCCAACACAGTCCTCTGTTCGTGGAGCGGAAGCAATTTGCTTAGCTTTACATCCGTCCCAAGGTATCATTTCTAATACATCTGTGGGACAGGCTCGGACACATTGAGTACACCCTATACATGTATCATAAATCTTTACTGAATGTGACATTGGGTCTATAAACTTTTGAACGTCATAAATTTTCGATCTAGTCGTTTTGTAACTCAATAATATTTTTAGACATAAGATGAATCAAAAATTGACCAGAATTTTTTGAATCAATTCTGGATTGAGGTATGTACATGAAAGAGGGCCAAGATACTTTCATTTCTTCAATTTTAACAAACATGAATATATATATATAGAATTCATGAATATTTTAATTTATATGAATAATACTACTTATTCAATAAATTTGCTTGATTGATACGAGTTGATTTTCTGTTACGATAGATTGACGAAATGATAGCCAGTCCAACAGCTGCTTCAGCCGCTGCAATAGCTATAACAAAAATTGAGAAAATATTTCCTTTTAATTGACGACTATCAAAAAAATCAGAAAATGTTACGAAATTTATATTAACTGCATTCAGTAGAAGTTCAAGACACATAAGAGCTCTAACCATATTTCGGCTTGTGATCAATCCATAAATACCGATACAAAATAAAAAGGAACTCAAAACAAGTATATGCTCGAGTATCATTGACCAACTCCTTATCAATTTTTATTTCTTTCAATAAGACAATAAGAGTAAAAATAAAACTTTATATCAATATGAACAAAAATTCTACAGAATCCGTTGAGTCAAATATAACAAGTACATAAAAAACCATATATTAGTAATAAATTCAAATTGAATAAAAAGAAAAAGAACTTGAAAAGAAGTTCTATTTATAATCGAAATAGAGAAAAATTGATACATGAACAAAGAATTTTTAAATAGAATGAAACCTGGTGCGATAAGATAAAACAAAGTTGAATTCAGATTTATTTGGGTAGTTCTAAGGCTTTAATACTATTATTGACGAGCCACAGCAATTGCGCCTATTAATCCAACTAAAAGAATTATCGAAATTAGTTCAAATGGAAGAAAAAAATCTGTTGATAAATGAATTCCAATTTGTTGACTATTCGTTATCAAATCTTTCTCGAGAATCTGGTTTGATCTTGTCGTCCAAATAACGCTGTACCAAGATGTATCTGGAATAGTAGCAATTAATAAAACAAAAATACTTGTACAAACCAGCGAAGTAACCCCGCCTCCAACGGTCCAAAGAGAAAAAGCTTTGGAATAGTCTGAACCATTTATGAACATCACAGCAAATATGATTAAAACATTTATTGCGCCTACGTAAATAAGGAGTTGTGCAGCAGCTACAAAATAGCTGTTTGATAAAACATAAAATAAAGATATACAAATAAGAACCAACCCTAACGAAAACGCGGAATAAATTGGGTTGGTAAGTAATACGACCCCTAAAGCAAATGATATAAGACCCAATCCCAGAAAAACTAAAAGAAAATCATGTATTGGTCCAGTCAAATCCATTTTACGTATAAAGAAAAGATAAATCCATCGAATTTTTTTTCATAACCTTATTGACTCGACCAGGAAAAAATTTTTCTGATATGTTCCTAATTGAATAAAATCCTATTGAATTCAATCCGAAATGGTATGAATTGATGTAGGTATAACTATGGGAAAAATACTATTCCTTACCCAAAAAGAAAGTGCGATATTAGACAATAATATTGAAAAATAAATTTTTATTTTTATCTTTCGAAAAAATAAAAATTACGTAAAGATTAATCAATTTTAAATCAAAAATGGATAGGTTTTGAGTCAAAATAAAGTCGCAACTCTCATAATCAATCCAACCACCAAACCAATAGTTGGGATTACTAACGATTTTATTGACTAAACAAAACAAAAAAACCTCATTTCTCTAGTTTTAGTAATTATTCTTTCATTTTGAATTTTGTATTTTTTGAATTGAAGGGCCCAGCCCACTCCTGTTTAGTTGGGGGAAGGTTGAAATTGTTCGAATTGTATAATCGTCAATTACTGATGTTGGTAAACGACCCAAAGCAATTTGATTATAATTCAATTCATGACGATCATAAGTCGAAAGCTCATATTCTTCAGTCATTGATAAACAGTTTGTTGGACAATACTCAACGCAGTTACCACAAAATATACAGATTCCGAAATCAATACTGTAATTAAGCAATCGTTTCTTTCGAATATGAGTTTCGAATTGCCAATCAACAACGGGTAAATCTATAGGACATACACGAACACATACCTCACAAGCTATACATTTATCAAATTCAAAATGGATTCGACCGCGGAAACGTTCCGATGTAATTAATTTTTCATAAGGGTATTGAATAGTTACAGGTAAACGATTTGCGTGGGATAAGGTAACCATAAAACTTTGCCCAATGTACCTTACAGCTCGTATTGTTTGTTGACCATAATTTAATAACCCAGTCACCATAGGGAGCATATTAGAAATATTTCGGAATAATTTTATTTTTGTTTATTTCTCTTGTTTGAAGCAAGTAGGAAATATAGACTATACCATTCCATTAAAGTCCATTAAAGTTAGAGTGAAAAAAGTTGTGAAGAAGTTGTTAATAATAGATTTCCTAGAGAAATAGGTAAAAGAAATTTCCATCCAAGATTTAACAGTTGGTCCATTCTTAACCTAGGTAAAGTCCATCTTGTTGTGATGGAAATGAACAAAAACAAATAAGTTTTAGCCAATATAATAAAGATACCTGTTGTTATTTCAAAAACTCCACTCACTTTATTGAATTCAAAAAGCTCAGGAACAAAAATGTACGGAATAGAAATATTCCAACCACCCAAGTAAAGAACTGTTACAAATAAGGAAGAAACTAATAGGTTTAGATAGGAAGCAACATAAAATAAACCAAATTTTATACCCGAATATTCAGTTTGATAACCGGCTACTAACTCTTCTTCCGCTTCTGGTAAATCAAAAGGCAATCTTTCACACTCTGCTAGGGAAGAAATTAGAAAAACAATAAATCCTATTGGTTGTCGCCACAAATTCCACCCCAAAAGACCATATTTCGACTGTGCCTCAACTATATCAACTGTACTTGAACTATTAGATAATCATAGTCGATAATAGCATAGTCGCTCCTATCGCTATTCCAGAACCATACATGAGATTTTCACCTCATATGGCTCCTCGAGGGTCATAAATAAATATCTAAGGGCCGAAGCCTATTCTCTTTATTTTGATATATTTGTCATATGGGTTCTTAGTTTGTAGAATAGATAGGATCCAAACGCCCTCAATTAGACCACTGAAATTCTGTCTGTTATTATTCTAATTAAAATTCGAATTTAAAGAAGGAGAAAGTACTTCTGAATTGATCTCATCCTTATAATAATTTTTCTTTTTTTTCTAACTTTATATTACAATCAAATACTCCTTGTAGATTTGTATAAATCAAAATTTCAACCTATTATTTTTTAGATTACAAAAAAAAGAATTACTTTTTTATTCTATTGTTTCTATTGTATTGTGATTTTATTTTTTTGAGTGTTAGGGATATTTTTTTTCCTAGCCTTGTTTATTTTTCTAAGAAAAAGGGCTTAAACAAAAAAGTAAAAAGGTAAAAGTAAAGGGTTATTTCGTTTCTGATAGTCATTTTTCTAATTTGTGGATAGGAGCATACTCTGGATCGGAATTGTGGGAAGTACTACCTGATTTTTTCTACCAATTTAAAGCCCCAATTAGTTTTCTTTTCATACTTTGTATTTTACTATTATTTTATTATTTTATTTTTGCAAAAATATCCTTTGGGATAATTTTGATACAATCTCCATTACTAATCCGTTGTCTATCTTGGTGTTCCTAACCATCCACGCGTTTTTGCTCAATCCCCCGTTATGGTAATACATATTTGGTAATACACGCCAAACATAGTAAAAAAGCAATATGGTTGATCATTATGAACCCGCTTCAAGACAGGAGGACTAATCACCCAATCCTGGGGTAAAAGCTCTCTTCTGCTTTTCTTTTTTCCGCTTGCCTCTTGTACTTAGGATAATGAGACTCAATATTTATATTTACTGCGAATTTGTAAGCTGTTTTCTTTCACTCATATAACTATCTGATTTCGCTCATAAACTTAAACGCTAACTAGAACTCGAAAAAAGAAAATAAACAGCTCCATCCAAGTTATTTCGCTTATTATTTACTATTATTTACACAGTTTCTTATACTTATAAAGAAGTAGTAGATAAAAGTTTATGTTTCAACGACTCACACGTAGAGATATTGATAACACACATAGAGTTAATGGTATTTCATAACTAAGCGATTGAGCAGCAGCTCGTAGACCACCTAAAAAAGAATATTTATTATTGGATGCATATCCTGACATAAGAAGTCCGATGGGGGCAATACTTGAAATAGCAATCCATAAAAAAACACCAATCTTTAGATCAGCTAAAACAAGGTGATAGCCAAAAGGAATTACTGAATAGCTTAGTAGAATTGATATAACTGCTATGGATGGTCCAATACTGAATAAACTAGTATCTCCTCGAGATGGAAGAAGATTTTCTTTAAAAAGCAGTTTAACCCCATCGGCGAGAGCTTGAAGAATTCCTAAAGGACCGGCATATTCGGGTCCAATACGTTGTTGTACTCCTGCGGCTATTTCTCTTTCTAACCACACAATTACTAGTACGCCTATTGTTATTCCCAATACAAGAGTCAAAATCGGAAGCAGCATCCATATACTCTTCAAAATTTCGTTTAAAGATTCTAATCTGGAAAAAGAGTGTATATTTTGTATTTCTGTTGTATCAATTATCATTTCAACGATCAACTTCCCCCATAATGATATCTATGCTACCTAGTATTGTCATAATATCAGCCAATTTCATTCTTTTAACTAGCTGAGGAAGAATTTGCAAATTGAGAAACCCTGGGGGGCGGATTTTCCATCTCCAAGGAAAACCACTCTGGTTTCCTATCAGAAAAACTCCCAATTCCCCTTTTGGAGCTTCCATTCTTACATAAAGTTCTTGTTTCGATAATTCAAAAGTAGGAGAGGTCTTTTTACTAATGAATCTATATTCAAAATCATTCCAGTCTATATCCTTTTCTCTATCAAAACATCGTATTTCTAAATTTTCATATGGACCTCCCGGAATTCCTTCCACGGCCTGTTGAATAATTTTTATGGATTCTCTCATTTCATTGATTCGTACTAAATAACGAGCTAATGAATCCCCTTCCTTTTGCCATGGGACTTCCCAATCAAGTTCGTCGTAACATTCATAATGATCCACTTTGCGAAGATCCCATTGCATTCCAGAAGCTCGTAGCATTGGCCCGGATAAACCCCAATTTATTGCTTCCTCTATACCAATAACACCTACTCCCTCAACTCGTTCTAAAAAAATTGGATTTCGCGTAATAAGTTTTTGATATTCAGCTGCCTTTGTTAAAAAATATTCGCAGAAATCCAAGCATTTCTCTATCCATCCATGAGGTAGATCAGCCGCTACTCCTCCGATACGAAAAAAATTATGCATCATTCTCATACCAGTCGCAGTTTCGAATAGATCATATACCAATTCTCTTTCTCTGAAAATATAGAAGAAAGGGGTCTGTGCTCCAATATCCGCCATAAAGGGTCCAAGCCATAACAGATGAGAAGCTATACGACTCAACTCTAGCATAATTACTCTTATATGGCTAGCTCTTTTAGGTATTTGAATATTTCCCAGTTGTTCGGGTCCGTTTACAGTTATTGCTTCTGTGAACATTGTAGCTAAATAATCCCAACGTGTTACATAGGGTAGATATTGTATAATTGTTCGGTTTTCTGCAATTTTTTCCATCCCTCTGTGTAAATAACCTAATATGGGTTCACAGTTAATAACATTTTCGCCATCTAGAGTAACGATTAGTCGAAGAACACCGTGCATTGATGGGTGGTGCGGGCCCATATTGACTATCATGAGGTCTTGTTTTGTAGATGGTATATTCATAGGTTTTTCCTCGATTCATTCTTTCATAACTTTTTGAAAACGAAAAGAAATTTATCAAAATTCAAAATTGAAGATTTATTACTAATTAAAAAATAGAATAAATAGAAAAAAAAGAACTCAAAATTAACTTTTCAACTTAACGCATTTTTGGTTTTCGAAGATCCAACTGACTAATTAATTGTTTATAACGTACTTCATTTGTCTTTGACAAATAAGCCAACAGTCGTTGGCGTTTTCCTATAATTTTCCGTAAGCCCCTCTGGGATAAAAAGTCTTTTCTATGCAATTCCAAATGTGAAGTAAGTCTTCGTATCTTATTGGTAAAACGGAATACTTGAAATTCAGTGGATCCCTCGTTTTTTTTTTTTTCTTCCTGGGAAATAACTGAGATGAATGAATTTTTAACCATAAAATGAAATCTTTTCCCCTACTTAAATTTTAAAATAGTATAATATTTTGATTATATTAATATTTATCTATTATAATATAATAGATAAATATTAATTAGTTTTTAAAGTATAATATATATATATATTGATATAGTGAGTGATCAGTAATACTAATTGATCAGTAATAATAATACCCAAATTAGATTGAAAAAAATATGTTGTTAATTTAACAAAATATATCAGAATAGAATGAAAAACTAGACATGCGTGTATCTTTTTGTCTTTAGGCAGCAAATACGCTCTGGAATAGAGGAAAAACTTATTAGTAAAAAACTTATTAGTAAAAGTTTTTTAATCGTGGATACAGACGCATTCTTACCATACTAAAACGACTCCCATTATTAGTATCAAACCAATAGCGATTCATACAAGCTAAATCTTCTAATCGAAAATTGGGCCAAAGAAAGAGTTTAAATTTAATTACTTGATTTTTATTTTTTAATTTTTTGTTATCTCGAGAAATCTTTTTGGTTTTATTCGAAATATTACTACGGGTTTTGGTGTTATTTCCATTAAAAAATTCGTTATTTATCTTAATATCTTTTTTATTCTTGGAATTAAAAGATAGTAGAATTCTCAACTCTCGGCATTGCCGAGGAGATAAAGTCTTTTCAGAAATAAGCAAATCATAATAATTTTTCTTTTTATTTCCTGTGGACTTATCCCAATTCTTTGTATCCGCATAGTTTCTTTCTTCTTCTTTTTTATTCATTTTTTGTTTATTCTTATGAACTAATGAATTTTTTAAGGTTTGATAGAGAAGAAAGTGCCCTCCATTTTTGACAGCCAGGCGAACTGGTTCGATAATAAATATTCCCTTTTTTAGAAATTCTGTAAGACTCAAATCGTTGTCAATTAGCAGAAAATCGATACCTATTTCTCCCCTTTGAATAGAGGATAGAGTCGCTCCATTTGGATTTATTGATTTAAGCAGGAAACAATAAACTTTCATAGTATTGACTAATTTTTTTTTTACAGAAGTATTCCATTTTAATTGAAAACATAAAGGTCTTTGTAGGAATAAAAAAAGCTCCGCTTCCATAGAACCTTTGTAGTTTTTTTTTTTCATGTCTGATTCTGCAAAATTGTCTTCAAGATATTTTTCTTGGTTTAAGCAAACTGATCCAAAATCTACTAGTTCTTCAGATTTTTCACTAAGATTGTCATTTCTAGTCAAATCGAAAAGAAGTAATTTGATTGGTATGGTCCAAGGTTTTTTCTTATATGCATTGTAAAGTATCAAATTTTTTGGGAAGAGCCAAAGTTCCAAATTGCATATGGAATCGCTTAGTAGTCTTTCATTCATTTCCATCCAATCAAAAAGGTTTTTTTTTTTTTTTGTTCCAGTATCAATCCAAAATTCAATTTGGATTCTTTTTTTAAGAAAAAAATAGAAAATCCTCCAATCCAAATATTTTCTATCCCAATTTTGTTCTATCTCCAGAGTCTCGTCTTCTTCCAGACAGTTAGTAATAGAAACCCCTTCTGACCCACGAATAAATTTGCGTTTAGGTATCGTAAAATTATATAAAATTCCTTGCTTAGTTTTTGTTTTTAATGACAATCTAGAAATAGATGAGTCCTTCGGATCTTCATAATTTATAGATTTATACGCTAAAAGATCATATCGAGAGTATTTTTTGATTTTTTTTTTTATTTTTAGTAATAACTCCCCTTGAAAATTCTTTTGTTTTTCATACTTCATTAATAAGTCTTTTTCCTTTTCACAGGAATCCTTTTTATTTAAACCCTTATTTTCAGTCATACATCGTTGATTAATAAGATTTCTCCTTTTTTTTGATATTAATCTAGACCATCTTATCGGAGATAAATCATTTTGATAATGATTTGCCTTTAACAACCAGTTTTTCCATGGATTCGTTATAAAAGTAATGTTTTTTTTATGTCTTAATTCGGAATGAAAAATTCCTTGTACTTCAAAAAAATCCTTTCTTTTTTTTTTTAGAAAAAAAGCTTTTCCATCATCTCGAAGAGTGGGTCTTAACTTATATAAGTTAATAAGTAGGGTTTGTGATATTTTATAAAATATATATGCTTGTGACAAAGAGGATAAGTCACCAAAAATCTGTCTTTTCATATTAGTAGCAGTCTCTTTTATATTCGAAATAAAGTTCATCCCTTTTTTATTTCTCTTCAATTTCATAATTTTATCTTGATTTTCTTCATTATCTTGGATGTCTTTATGAATAAGGTTTCTGACTGATTCAAGAAAAAGTTGTGAATTCATCCTGAGAATATTAATGATAGATAGAATAGTATATATGGCTTTTTTTTCAATACAAATTTTTTTAAAATACTGGAATTTATAGAAAAATTCATAATTTCTTCTTTTTATTCTAGATTCTAATCTTTTCAGATCATAACTTCTTTTTTTAGAATTCATTTTTGTCTTTGAGATTAGAAAAACAGTTTTCTTTTTTTTTTTTTTTGTAATTTTTTTTATTTGAGTTATGATTGTACTTGTTCTATTGGTCAAATCTTGCATTCGTTTTTCGGGCAGTGAAGAATTTGTCCAACCCGTAGGTATAGGTATATGTCTAATTTGAGTAGAGGGTTTATGAATTATCTGATTGTTGGTTATTAAATATTTTTTAGTTTCATTCAATTCATATAGTCCGGTAAATACTAAAAAAATTCTCATTAGTTCTTTTAGTTTTGCTTGCAATTTTAAAAGGGAAAAGGACCTTTTTTTGATAACTTTTTTTTTCCTTTCTTTTGATTTTGTGACATTTGTAAAAAACTTTGTTCGTTGTTTTAAAGCCCTTATAACTAGAAACCACCTCTTTTTCAACATTTTTCTTTTTTTTTCGAGTTTCTTAAAAATGGGTTTAAAATCAAAGGAATAAAGTCCTTTTTCGTTTCGAGGAGGACCAAAAGGACTTTCTGTTGTCTTGCCTAAAACCGTTAAGAAGCCGCCAAAATTTTTTTTTTGCCCTTTCTTCTCTTTCATTGGATCCTTTTGAGTGAATTGTAACTTAGATCTGTGCCAAGGTTTCAAACGAAAAGGAAATAGGATTTTTATTTGAATACCTTCCATTAACCAGTTTCTCGGAAATTCTTTTTCTGGTAATGGAATTCCATTAAAGGTGCATTTAATATGTATTTCTCTATTCAAATCTCTAAAATCCTCCGACCATTCTGGAGATTGAAATAAAAGTATACGAATAATATTTTTAGCTATTATCAATAAAGGTAAGATTATATATTTTCGAAGAATGGATTTGGTTACTAACAAACATCCTCTTGTTAGTTGCGAAAAGGTAACGCTATCCCAAACTTTCACT